GCTAGCGTAGCTTAAAATAAAGCGTAGCACTGAAGATGCTAGGACGGGCCCTAGAAAGCTCCGCACGCACAAAGGCTTGGTCCTGACTTTACTGTTAACTTTAGCACAAATTACACATGCAAGTATCCGCACCCCTGTGAGAATGCCCTTAATCCCCTGCCCGGGGACGAGGAACAGGTATCAGGCACTAATTTCTTAGCCCAAAACACCTTGCCACGCCACACCCCCAAGGGAATTCAGCAGTGATAAATATTAAGCCATAAGTGAAAACTTGACTTAGTTAATGCTAAGAGGGCCGGTAAAACTCGTGCCAGCCACCGCGGTTATACGAGAGGCCCCAGTTAATAGATACGGCGTAAAGGGTGGTTAGGGGAGACAAAATTTAAAGCCAAAGGGCCTCCTGGCCGTCATACGCTCCCGAGTGTCCGAAGCCCATAAACGAAAGTAACTTTAATATAGTCCACCTGACTCCACGAAAACTGAGAAACAAACTGGGATTAGATACCCCACTATGCTCAACCGTAAACCTAGACGTTAATCCACAATAAACGTCCGCCAGGGCACTACGAGCGTCAGCTTGAAACCCAAAGGACTTGGCGGTGCCTTAGACCCCCCTAGAGGAGCCTGTTCTAGAACCGATAACCCCCGTTAAACCTCACCACTTCTGGTCACCCCCGCCTATATACCGCCGTCGTCAGCTTACCCTGTGAAGGATTAGCAGTAAGCTAAATGGACACACTCCAAAACGTCAGGTCAAGGTGTAGCGCATGAAGTGGGAAGAAATGGGCTACATTTTCTATTATAGAATATTTACGAATGGTACCCTGAAAAATTACTCGAAGGAGGATTTAGTAGTAAAAAGGAAAAAGAGTGTCCTTTTGAACCCGGCTCTGAGGCGCGTACACACCGCCCGTCACTCTCCCCTGTCACACGCGATAAATATTCTTAATACCAAAGCACCGACAAGGGGAGGCAAGTCGTAACATGGTAAGCGTACCGGAAGGTGCACTTGGATCAAACCCAGGGTGTGGCTGAGACAGTTAAGCATCTCCCTTACACCGAGAAGACATCCATGCAAATCGGATCACCCTGAACTAAACAGCTAGCTTAATCATAAAATTAACTCAACAACATAAATAATATAAAATTAACTTAATTGAAAAACTAAACCATTTTTCCACCTTAGTACGGGAGACAGAAAGGGTAACTTTAAGCAATAGAGAAAGTACCGCAAGGGAAAGCTGAAAGAGTAATGAAACAACCCATATAAGTACAAAAAAGTAGAGCCTAACCCTCGTACCTTTTGCATCATGATTTAGCCAGCACCGCACAAGCAAAGCGACCTCTAGTTTGAAACCCCGAAACCAAGTGAGCTACCCCGGGACAGCCTATCAAGGGCGAACCCGTCTCTGTGGCAAAAGGGTGGGAAGAGCCCCGGGTAGAGGTGATAAACCTACCGAACTTGGTGATAGCTGGTTGCCTAAGAAATGAATAGAAGTTCAGCCTCGCGCCCCTTTAACCAACTAAGAAATATCTAAGCCAAGCACAAAAGAGAAACACGAGAGTTAATTAAAGGGGGTACAGCCCCTTTAACTAAGGACACAACCTTAAATAGGAGGATAAGAATCATATTTTATAAAACTAGTCATCTCAGTGGGCCTAAAAGCAGCCATCTGAATAGAAAGCGTTAAAGCTCAAACGACACACAGTTTATTATACTGATAAAAAACCCAACTCCCCTAAAAATATTAGGCTATTCCATGCCACCATGGAAGTAACCATGCTAAAATGAGTAACAAGAGGGCACAACCCTCTCCATACACAAGTGTAAGCTAGATCGGATAAACCGCTAGAAATTAACGAACCCCAAAAAAGAGGGCAATGTGAGTAACAAGAAAATCAAGAAACTACCACAACATATATATCGTTAAACCCACACTGGAGTGTTACAAGGAAAGACTAAAAGAAATGGAAGGAACTCGGCAAACACAAGCCTCGCCTGTTTACCAAAAACATCGCCTCCTGCAAACCCCTATGTATAGGAGGTCCAGCCTGCCCAGTGACTACAAGTTTAACGGCCGCGGTATTTTGACCGTGCAAAGGTAGCGCAATCACTTGTCTTTTAAATGAATTGACCTGTATGAATGGCTAAACGAGGGCTTAGCTGTCTCCCCTTTCAAGTCAGTGAAATTAATCTACCCGTGCAGAAGCGGGTATAAGAATACAAGACGAGAAGACCCTTTGGAGCTTAAGGTACAAATTCACCTATGTTAAACAACTTAGTAAATAAGTAAAAACCTAATAGAAATTGGAATTTTACCTTCGGTTGGGGCGACCATGGAGAACAAACAATCCTCCAAGTGGACTGGGATAAACCCTAGAACCAAGAAGCACACTTCTAAGTCACAGAAATTCTGACCAATTATGATCCGGCCACTAAGACCGATCGACGAACCAAGTTACCCTAGGGATAACAGCGCAATCCCCTCCAAGAGTCCATATCGACGAGAGGGTTTACGACCTCGATGTTGGATCAGGACATCCTAATGGTGCAGCCGCTATTAAGGGTTCGTTTGTTCAACGATTAAAGTCCTACGTGATCTGAGTTCAGACCGGAGCAATCCAGGTCAGTTTCTATCTGTAATGTCATTTTTCCTAGTACGAAAGGACCGGAAAAAGAAGGCCCATGCTAAAAGCACGCCTTACCCCTAATTAATGAAGGCAACTAAATTAAATAAGGGGGGACTAAAAATGCAGGCCAAAATAAGGCCATAATTAAGATGGCAGAGCATGGTAATTGCAAAAGGCCTAAGCCCTTTCAACCAGGGGTTCAAATCCTCTTCTTAATAATGATAAACACCCTATTAACTCACCTAATTAATCCACTCGCATACATTGTACCCGTCCTACTAGCCGTAGCTTTCCTTACACTCCTTGAACGTAAAGTTTTAGGTTATATACAATTACGAAAAGGGCCAAATATTGTAGGACCCTATGGACTCCTACAACCAATTGCAGATGGAGTTAAACTCTTTATTAAAGAACCAATCCGCCCATCTACATCATCCCCATTCCTATTCTTAACAGCCCCTATACTTGCACTAACTTTGGCTATAATATTATGAGCACCTATACCAATACCCCAACCGGTAGTAGACTTAAATCTAGGAGTATTATTTATTCTAGCACTATCAAGCCTAGCCGTATACTCAATTTTAGGGTCAGGATGAGCATCCAACTCAAAATATGCACTAATTGGTGCCCTGCGAGCAGTAGCCCAAACAATCTCATATGAGGTAAGTCTAGGATTAATTCTACTCTCCGTTATTATCTTCTCTGGAGGCTATACATTACAAATATTTAATACAACACAAGAAAGTATCTGACTCCTAATCCCAGCCTGACCACTAGCTGCAATATGATATATCTCCACCTTGGCCGAAACAAACCGTGCACCATTTGACCTGACAGAGGGAGAATCTGAACTAGTATCAGGTTTCAACGTCGAATATGCCGGCGGGCCATTCGCCCTATTCTTTCTGGCCGAATACGCTAATATTTTACTAATAAACACCTTATCAGCCATTCTTTTCCTGGGCGCATCACACATACCATCCATTCCAGAATTAACAACAATTAATTTAATAACTAAAGCCGCACTCCTATCAGTAATATTTTTATGAATTCGAGCCTCCTACCCACGATTCCGATACGACCAGCTAATACACCTGGTTTGAAAAAACTTCCTTCCTCTAACCCTAGCCCTAGTCCTCTGACATACCGCCCTCCCAATTGCACTCGCAGGACTTCCTCCACAATTATAACCTAAGGAACCGTGCCCGAATTTCAAGGACCACTTTGATAGAGTGACTTATGAGGGTTAAAATCCCCCCAGTTCCTAGAAAGAAGGGAGTTGAACCCATGCTCAGGAGATCAAAACTCCTTGTGCTTCCTCTACACCACTTCCTAAGATAAGGTCAGCTAACAAAGCTTTCGGGCCCATACCCCGAACACGACGGTTAAAACCCCTCCCCTATCAATGAACCCCTACGTACTCACCATCCTATTATCAAGCCTAGGATTAGGAACCACCTTAACCTTTGCCAGCTCGCACTGATTATTAGCCTGAATAGGACTAGAAATTAATACTTTAGCAATCATCCCATTAATAACCCAACAACACCACCCCCGAGCAGTTGAAGCAGCCACAAAATACTTTTTAACTCAAGCAACAGCCGCAGCAATAATCCTATTCGCCGCAACTACAAATGCATGGGTAGTGGGCGAATGAGATATTAACAATCTATCCCACCCAATAGCTTCTTCAATAATAATCGCCGCCCTAGCACTAAAAATTGGACTAGCACCAATACACTTCTGACTACCAGAAGTACTTCAAGGACTTGACTTACTTACAGGTTTAATTTTATCTACCTGACAAAAACTAGCCCCGCTCGCACTAATTATTCAAGTAGCACCCACCATTAATCCAGCAATACTCACACTACTGGGAATTCTATCTACACTAATTGGAGGTTGAGGCGGACTTAACCAAACTCAGACCCGAAAGATTTTAGCCTACTCCTCAATTGCCCACATAGGATGAATAATTATTATTTCACAATATGCCCCTCACCTGACACTACTCACCCTAAGTATATACTTGTTCATAACATCCGCAGCATTCCTATCACTAAAAATAACATCAACCACAAAAATTACAACCATAACAACAATATGATCAAAAGCCCCAATACTAGCGTCAACTACAGCCCTCACTCTTCTCTCATTAGGAGGACTCCCACCATTAACAGGATTCATACCTAAATGATTAATTCTACAAGAAATAGCAAAACAACAGCTATCACTTACAGCAACAATCATAGCCCTGGCCACTCTTCTAAGCCTATACTTCTACTTACGATTGTGTTATGCAATAATCCTCACCATCTCCCCAAATACAACCAATGCTGTAATACCATGACGAACTCCTACGACCCAGCCTACAATTACCCTCGCCGTTCTCACTACAACTGCCCTTGGACTTCTACCAATCACCCCAGCCATTTTAACACTCATCACCTAGAGACTTAGGATAAATCAGACCAAGAGCCTTCAAAGCTCTAAGCAGGAGTTAAAATCTCCTAGTCCCTAACTAAAACCTGCGGAACTTCATACCACATCTTCTGAATGCAACCCAGACACTTTAATTAAGCTAAGGCCTTACTAGATGAGAAGGCCTCGATCCTACAAGCTCTTAGTTAACAGCTAAGCGCCCAAACCAGCGGGCATTCATCTACCTTTCCCGCCTTACTCGGCTAAAGGCGGGAAAGCCCCGGCAAACGTAAATCTGCGTTTTTGGATTTGCAATCCAACGTGTACTCTCACTGCGGGGCTGATGAAGAGGATTCAAACCTCTACTGCGGGGCTGATAGGAAGGGGACTCGAACCTCTATTTGCGGAGCTACAATCCGCCGCCTATTTCGGCCATCCTACCTGTGGCAATCACGCGCTGATTCTTCTCTACAAACCACAAAGACATTGGCACCCTCTACTTAGTATTTGGTGCCTGGGCCGGAATAGTTGGAACTGCTCTAAGCCTACTAATTCGAGCTGAGTTAAGCCAGCCAGGGTCCCTCCTTGGCGATGATCAAATCTATAATGTTATTGTTACCGCACATGCCTTCGTCATAATCTTCTTTATAGTAATACCTATTCTTATTGGAGGTTTTGGTAACTGACTTGTCCCACTAATAATCGGAGCCCCAGACATGGCATTCCCACGAATAAATAATATAAGCTTCTGACTCCTGCCACCATCTTTCCTTCTGCTACTGGCCTCATCTGGTGTTGAGGCCGGAGCTGGTACAGGATGAACAGTCTACCCGCCCCTAGCGGGTAATCTAGCTCATGCTGGAGCATCCGTGGACCTAACTATCTTCTCCCTTCATTTAGCGGGTGTATCATCAATCCTAGGGGCAGTTAATTTTATTACAACTACAATTAATATAAAACCCCCAGCAATATCCCAATATCAAACCCCACTATTTGTATGATCCGTACTAGTTACTGCTGTCTTATTACTGCTGTCCCTGCCAGTTCTGGCTGCCGGGATTACAATACTTCTAACAGACCGGAACCTCAACACTACATTCTTTGATCCTGCGGGGGGAGGAGATCCCATCCTTTACCAACACTTATTCTGGTTCTTTGGCCACCCAGAAGTGTACATCTTAATCCTACCCGGATTTGGTATTATTTCTCACGTCGTAGCCTATTATGCAGGTAAAAAAGAGCCATTCGGGTATATAGGAATGGTGTGGGCTATGATAGCCATCGGCCTATTAGGGTTCATTGTGTGGGCCCACCACATATTTACAGTCGGGATAGACGTAGACACCCGTGCATACTTTACATCCGCAACAATAATTATTGCTATTCCAACGGGAGTTAAAGTTTTTAGCTGATTAGCCACACTCCATGGGGGATCAATTAAATGGGAAACACCAATACTATGAGCCCTGGGCTTCATCTTCCTTTTTACAGTAGGAGGTTTAACAGGAATTGTACTAGCCAATTCATCCCTAGATATCGTACTACACGATACTTACTATGTAGTTGCACATTTTCACTATGTCCTGTCAATAGGAGCCGTATTTGCAATTATGGCAGCTTTCGTTCATTGATTCCCACTATTTACAGGATACACCCTACACAGTACATGAACCAAAATCCATTTTATAGTAATATTTATTGGCGTTAACCTCACATTTTTCCCACAACACTTCCTTGGCCTAGCAGGGATACCCCGACGATATTCAGACTACCCCGATGCATATGCTCTATGAAATACAGTATCATCCATCGGATCCCTAATCTCCTTAGTAGCAGTAATTATATTTTTATTTATTTTATGAGAAGCCTTCGCTGCTAAACGAGAAGTTTCATCTGTAGAACTAACCATAACAAATGTTGAATGACTCCATGGGTGCCCTCCCCCCTACCACACATTTGAAGAACCCGCATTTGTCCAAGTTCAATCAAATTAACGAGGAAGGGAGGAATTGAACCCCCATCAACTGGTTTCAAGCCAGTTACATAACCACTCTGTCACTTCCTTCAAGACATTAGTAAACTCGAAATTACATCATCTTGTCAAGATGAAATCGTAGGTTAAACTCCTGCATGCCTTAAGCTTTAAGCTTAATGGCACATCCCTCACAACTAGGATTCCAAGACGCGGCATCACCCGTTATAGAAGAACTTCTTCACTTCCATGATCATGCTTTAATAATCGTATTCTTAATCAGTACTTTAGTGCTTTACATTATTATCGCAATAGTATCAACAAAACTTACAAATAAGTACATTTTAGACTCTCAAGAGATCGAGATCGTATGGACTGTATTACCAGCCGTAATCCTTATTTTGATTGCCCTCCCATCTTTACGAATTCTTTATCTTATAGATGAAATTAATGATCCCCACCTAACAATTAAAGCCATAGGTCATCAATGGTATTGAAGCTATGAATACACTGACTATGAGAACCTAAGCTTTGACTCATACATAATTCCAACCCAAGACCTCAGCCCAGGACAATTTCGACTTCTTGAAGCAGACCACCGAATAGTTATCCCCATGGAATCCCCTATCCGAGTACTTGTATCCGCCGAAGACGTACTACACTCATGAGCTGTTCCATCCCTTGGAGTAAAAATAGATGCAGTCCCAGGACGTCTTAATCAAACAGCCTTTATTGCCTCCCGACCTGGGGTATTTTATGGGCAATGCTCCGAAATCTGTGGGGCAAACCACAGCTTCATACCTATCGTGGTGGAGTCAGTCCCACTTGAACACTTTGAAAACTGATCCTCCCTAATACTAGAAGACGCCTCACCAGGAAGCTAAACATGGACCTCAGCATTGGCCTTTTAAGCCAAAGAATGGTGCCTCCCAACCACCCCTAGTGAAATGCCTCAATTAAACCCCGCCCCTTGATTTGCAATTCTAATATTTTCATGACTGGTATTTCTTACCGTCATCCCAACCAAAGTAATAAGTCACACATCACCTAACGAGCCAGCTCCTCTGGACTCTGAAAAACACGAAACTGAACCCTGAAACTGACCATGGCAATAAGTTTTTTTGATCAATTTGCAAGCTCATCCTACATAGGTATTCCACTAATTGCTATTGCAATTGCCCTCCCCTGAGTATTATACCCCACTTCTACGTCGCGATGAATCAATAACCGCCTTATCACTATTCAAGGATGACTCATTAACCGATTTACTAACCAACTTATAACACCACTAAATACAGGAGGTCATAAATGAGCACTTCTAATAGCCTCTTTAATAGTATTCTTAATTACTATCAACATAATTGGACTTTTACCATACACTTTTACCCCAACAACACAACTATCATTGAATATAGGACTTGCCGTCCCACTATGACTCGCCACAGTTATTATTGGGATACGTAATCAGCCGACAGTAGCTCTAGGCCATCTCTTGCCAGAGGGCACACCTATTCCTTTAATCCCTGTACTTATTATTATTGAAACAATTAGCCTCTTTATTCGACCATTAGCCCTTGGCGTCCGACTAACAGCCAATCTCACCGCAGGGCACCTTCTGATTCAATTAATCGCCACCGCCGTGTTCGTTCTGCTCCCAATAATACCCACAGTAGCAATTCTTACGGCCACCGTCCTATTTCTCCTAACACTACTAGAAGTAGCAGTGGCAATAATTCAAGCCTATGTGTTTGTCCTCCTACTTAGCCTGTACTTACAAGAGAACGTTTAATGGCCCACCAAGCACACGCATATCATATAGTTGATCCAAGCCCATGACCTTTAACCGGCGCAGTCGGAGCTTTACTATTAACATCCGGCTTAGCAATCTGGTTTCACTTCCACTCTATTACACTTATAACCCTTGGACTAGTACTCCTACTTCTAACAATATATCAATGATGGCGAGACATTATCCGAGAAGGGACATTTCAAGGCCACCACACACCCCCAGTACAAAAAGGCTTACGCTATGGTATAATTTTGTTTATCACATCTGAAGTATTCTTTTTCCTTGGGTTTTTCTGAGCCTTTTATCACTCAAGCCTGGCACCCACCCCAGAGCTAGGAGGATGCTGACCACCAACAGGAGTCACCACCCTAGACCCATTTGAAGTCCCACTACTTAACACAGCTGTTCTTCTAGCATCTGGAGTTACAGTAACATGAGCTCACCATAGTCTAATAGAAAACAACCGCAAACAAGCTATCCAATCGCTAACACTGACAATCTTATTAGGACTTTACTTTACCGCCCTACAAGCCATAGAATATTATGAAGCACCATTCACAATTGCAGACGGGGTCTACGGTTCGACATTTTTTGTGGCCACAGGATTCCACGGACTACACGTTATTATTGGATCTTCATTCCTGGCCGTCTGCCTACTCCGACAGATCCAATACCACTTTACATCCGAACATCACTTCGGCTTCGAAGCTGCCGCATGATACTGACACTTCGTAGACGTAGTATGATTATTCCTTTATGTATCAATTTACTGATGAGGCTCATATCTTTCTAGTATTTTAAAGCTAGTACAAGTGACTTCCAATCACTCAGTCTTGGTTAAACCCCAAGGAAAGATAATGAATTTAGTTATCACAATCCTAACTATTACATCATCCCTTGCTCTAGTTTTAGCAACTATATCTTTTTGACTACCTCAGATAAAACCAGATGCAGAAAAACTCTCACCCTACGAGTGCGGCTTCGACCCACTAGGATCAGCCCGACTTCCATTCTCATTACGATTCTTCCTAGTAGCTATCTTATTTCTACTATTCGACTTAGAAATTGCCCTACTCCTCCCACTACCCTGAGGAGATCAACTCCACAATCCTGCCAACACCTTTTTATGAGCTATAGCAGTCCTAATTTTACTTACCATAGGTTTAGTTTATGAATGAACCCAAGGAGGCTTAGAGTGGGCAGAATAGGGGTTTAGTCCAATATAAGACCTCTGATTTCGGCTCAGATAATTATGGTTTAACTCCATAAACCCCTTATGACACCCGTACACTTCAGCTTTAGCTCAGCTTTTATACTGGGTCTTATAGGCTTAGCATTTCATCGCACCCACCTGCTCTCTGCGCTGCTTTGCCTAGAAGGAATAATATTATCCCTATTCATTGCACTAGCCCTCTGAACTATACAACTTGAATCAACTATATTTTCTGCAGCCCCAATACTCTTATTAGCCTTCTCTGCCTGCGAAGCCAGCGCAGGTCTAGCCCTATTAGTTGCCACTGCCCGAACCCATGGAACTGACCGACTACAAAACCTAAATCTCTTACAATGTTAAAAGTATTAATCCCCACGATTATGCTATTCCCAACAATTTGATCATCATCACCTAAGTGATTATGACCTACAGCAACTGCTCAAAGCTTATTAATTGCATTTATTAGCCTTACCTGATTAAAATGACCATCAGAGACTGGATGATCAACCTCCAACACATACTTAGCCACAGACCCCCTATCTACACCCCTCCTAGTCCTAACATGCTGACTTCTCCCTTTAATAATCTTAGCCAGCCAAAACCACTTATACCCAGAGCCAATTAATCGACAACGCCTATATATTAGCCTCTTAATCTCCTTACAAACTTTCCTAATTATAGCATTTGGGGCCACAGAGATTATTATATTTTATATTATATTTGAGGCCACCCTCATCCCCACGCTCATCATTATCACCCGGTGGGGTAACCAAACTGAACGCCTAAGTGCCGGAACCTACTTTCTGTTTTATACCTTAGCAGGCTCACTACCACTCCTAATTGCCCTCTTATTACTCCAACAATCAACAGGGACACTATCAATATTAATCTTACAATACTCCCAACCACTCACACTTAACTCCTGGGGCCATAGTATCTGATGAGCCGGATGCTTAATTGCATTTCTAGTAAAAATACCACTCTATGGAGTCCATCTTTGACTACCAAAAGCCCACGTTGAAGCCCCAGTAGCAGGATCTATAGTTCTAGCCGCAGTACTACTAAAACTCGGGGGCTACGGAATAATACGAATAATAATTATGTTAGATCCACTCTCAAAAGAACTTGCCTACCCCTTTATTATCTTAGCCATATGAGGCATTCTTATGACTGGCTCAATTTGCCTACGACAAACAGACCTAAAATCCCTAATCGCATACTCATCCGTAAGTCATATAGGCTTAGTAGCAGGAGGAATTCTAGTTCAAACCCATTGAGGATTTACAGGTGCAATCATTTTAATAATCGCCCACGGACTAGTATCTTCAGCACTATTCTGCCTAGCCAATACCGCCTACGAACGTACCCACAGCCGAACTATAATATTAGCCCGAGGCCTCCAAATAATCTTCCCACTAACTGCAACCTGATGATTTATCGCTAACCTAGCGAATCTAGCACTACCACCCCTCCCAAACCTAATAGGTGAAATCATAATTATTACCACCCTGTTCAACTGATCCCCCTGAACCATTATACTTACAGGATTAGGGACACTAATTACAGCAGCTTACTCCCTATACCTATTCTTAATAACCCAGCGAGGACTGACACCAAATCACATCAAAGGACTTTTACCATTTCACACCCGAGAACATCTCCTAATAATTCTCCACCTTATCCCTGTCATTCTGTTAGTAACAAAACCGGAACTCATCTGGGGCTGATACTACTAGTAAGTATAGTTTAACCAAAACATCAGATTGTGATTCTAAAAATAGAGGTTAAAATCCTTTTACTCACCGAGGAAGGCCAAAGGCAGTAAGTACTGCTAATACTTATACCCATGGTTAAACTCCATGGCTTCCTCACGCTTCTAAAGGATAACAGCCATCCATTGGTCTTAGGAACCAAAAACTCTTGGTGCAAATCCAAGTGGAAGCTATGCACCCAACAACCCTAATCCTATCATCCTCACTAATTCTAGTTATTACAATTCTCATTTGTCCTCTATTAATAACACTTAATAATCCCCCTAAAAGCCCAAATTGAGCCACTGCCCATGTTAAAACTGCTGTAAGCACTGCATTCTTCATCAGCCTTCTACCACTCACACTATTTCTAGACCAGGGAACTGAAGCTATCATTACTAACTGACACTGAATAAATACAACCCTTTTTGATATTAATATTAGCTTTAAATTTGATCACTACTCCATTATTTTTACACCTATTGCCCTCTACGTAACCTGATCCATTCTTGAATTTGCATCCTGGTACATACACTCAGACCCAAATATAAACCAATTCTTCAAATATTTACTACTCTTTCTGGTAGCTATAATTATTCTTGTAACCGCCAATAACCTATTTCAACTCTTTATCGGGTGGGAGGGAGTGGGTATTATATCATTTCTACTAATTGGCTGATGATATGGACGAGCTGACGCCAACACAGCAGCTCTTCAAGCCATCTTATATAATCGAGTGGGGGACATTGGACTAATTATAAGTATAGCCTGAATTGCAGCCAACCTAAACTCATGAGAAATACAACAGATCTTTATACTGTCAAAAACCTATGATATAACACTTCCACTTATTGGACTAATCCTGGCAGCAACTGGCAAATCAGCCCAGTTCGGCCTACACCCATGGCTGCCAGCAGCCATGGAGGGTCCCACGCCAGTCTCTGCCCTACTTCATTCCAGCACCATAGTTGTTGCTGGTGTTTTCTTACTCATTCGACTCCACCCAATTATAGAAAATAATAGCCTAGCACTAACAACCTGCCTCTGTTTAGGAGCACTAACCACAGTATTCACAGCCACCTGCGCTTTAACACAAAATGACATTAAAAAAATCGTAGCATTTTCTACATCCAGCCAACTAGGACTTATGATAGTCACAATTGGCCTTAATCAACCTCAACTAGCGTTCCTACATATCTGCACCCACGCTTTTTTCAAAGCAATATTATTTTTATGCTCAGGCTCCATTATTCACAGCCTCAATGATGAACAAGATATCCGAAAAATAGGAGGACTACAAAATCTGCTACCATTCACCTCAACCTGCCTCACTATCGGCAGCCTAGCCCTAACGGGAACACCATTTCTAGCCGGATTCTTCTCAAAAGATGCCATTATTGAAGCACTAAGTACCTCCCACCTAAACGCCTGAGCCCTTACCCTAACACTTATCGCCACATCTTTCACTGCCGTTTATAGTTTCCGGGTAGTATTCTTCGTTACCATGGGCACCCCCCGATTCACCCCCCTATCCCCAATTAACGAAAACAACTTATCAGTGATTAACCCAATTAAACGACTTGCCTGAGGGAGTATTATTGCAGGACTTATTATTACATCAAATTTCCTAACCTCCAAAACCCCCATCATAACCATACCACTGACCTTAAAAATAGCTGCCCTAGTAGTAACAATTATTGGCCTACTCACAGCCATAGAACTAGCAGGACTAACCAACAAGCAATTTAAAACTAGCCCTACACCACCACTCCATCACTTTTCAAACATACTAGGTTATTTCCCAATAATTGCTCATCGACTAACCCCTAAACTAAACCTGATACTAGGACAATCAATTGCTACACAACTAGTAGATCAAACCTGATTTGAAGCTGTGGGGCCAAAAGGGATATCCTCTGCCCAAGTTAAAATGGCCAAAACTATTAGTGACTCTCAACGGGGTATAATCAAAACTTACCTAACAATCTTCTTACTATCAACAACCCTTGCCATCTTACTGACAGCAATTTAAACTGCACGAAGAGCCCCACGACCAAGCCCGCGAGTCAACTCCAATACTACAAACAACGTTAACAATAACACCCACGCACTAATAATTAACAAACCACCCCCCGACGAATATATTACAGCCACCCCTCCAATATCCCCACGCAATATAGAAAACTCTTTTAACACATCAACAACAATCCAAGACCCCTCATACCAATTCTCCCAAAATAAACCAACAACTAAACTAACACCTAATAAATAAATTAAGACATAACCAGCCACAGAACGATCTCCCCAAGCCTCTGGAAAAGGTTCAGCAGCCAAAGCCGCCGAATAAGCAAATACTACGAGTATCCCACCTAGATAAATTAAGAAAAGAACCAGGGACAAAAAAGATCCCCCATGTCCGATAAGTATTCCACACCCCACCCCAGCCGCTACAACTAAACCAAAAGCAGCAAAGTAGGGTGCAGGGTTAGAAGCCACAGCAACTAACCCAATAATTAAGGCCATCAACAGTAACGATACAAGATAAGTCATAATTCTTACATGGATTTTAACCAAGACCAGTGACTTGAAGAACCACCGTTGTTATTCAACTATAAAAACCCATTAATGGCAAGCCTACGAAAAACACATCCCCTAATTAAAATCGCTAACCACGCACTAATTGATCTACCAGCCCCCTCTAATATCTCAGTCTGATGAAACTTTGGATCACTTCTAGGATTATGCCTGGCTGCACAAATTATCACAGGATTATTTCTAGCTATACACTATACATCTGATATTTCTACCGCCTTCTCCTCAGTCGCACATATCTGCCGTGATGTTAGTTACGGATGATTAATTCGAAGCATACATGCTAATGGGGCGTCATTCTTCTTCATCTGCCTCTATCTACATATTGCCCGGGGGTTGTATTACGGATCCTATTTATACAAAGAAACCTGAAATATTGGAGTTATCCTCTTCTTACTAGTAATAATAACAGCCTTTGTAGGCTATGTCCTTCCATGGGGGCAAATATCATTCTGAGGCGCCACAGTCATTACTAATTTATTATCAGCGATCCCCTATGTAGGAAATGCCCTAGTACAATGAATCTGAGGTGGATTCTCAGTAGACAACGCAACCCTAACCCGATTCTTCGCCTTTCACTTCCTATTCCCATTTATTGTTGCCGCAGCAACCCTCATTCACCTACTGTTCCTACATGAAACGGGATCAAATAACCCCACAGGCCTAAACTCAAACGCAGATAAAATCACCTTCCACCCCTACTTTTCCTACAAAGACCTGCTCGGATTCGTAATTATACTGTTAGCCCTCACATCCCTATCACTATTCTCCCCCAATCTTCTAGGAGACCCAGACAACTTCACCCCAGCCAACCCACTAGTCACCCCTCCCCACATTAAACCCGAATGATACTTTCTATTTGCCTACGCCATTCTACGCTCAATCCCAAACAAACTTGGAGGAGTTTTGGCCCTCCTATCCTCCATTCTTATTTTAATACTAGTACCCGCCCTACACACATCAAAACAACGAGGATTAACATTTCGACCCGCCACCCAGCTCCTCTTTTGGGCACTAGTCGCAGATATGTTTATCTTAACATGAATTGGGGGGATACCGGTGGAACACCCCTTTGTTGTTATTGGACAAATTGCATCCATCTTATACTTCATACTATTCCTTATCCTAATGCCACTGGTAGGTTGATTAGAAAATAAAGCAATGGCATGAGCTTGCCTTAGTAGCTTAACTTAAAGCATCGGTTTTGTAATCCGAAGATAGGAGGTTAAACCCCTCCCTAGCGCCAGAAAAAAGAGATTCTAACTCTCACTACTGGCACCCAAAGCCAGAGTTCTAAATTAAACTATTTTCTGGCATGAATGATATAGTGCATATTATGCATAATATTACATTAATGATATTATGCATATATGTATTATCACCAAAATTTTATTTGAAACATAAAGCAAGTACTAATTTCTAAGCTATACATAAGCATTGGTTTATAGTCCCATATACGAATCCATCTAAATTGAGTAAGTCCTTGCCCTGGCTAATAGTCGTATCTCAGAAACCTCCCTTGATTAACTCAATATTTCTTTTCAAAAGTAATATTTAATGTAGTAAGAAACCACCAACCAGTTTATATAATTGCATATCATGCATGATAGAACCAGGGACACTACTGGAAATAAGGTATATTATTAATTATTCCTTGTATCTGGCTATCACTTTCACGGACTTGGCATGTTTATTCCATCCTAGAGCTTTATATCTTGCATCCGGTTACTAGTGTAGTTCATACGTTCAATAACCCCACATGCTTCGCAGTTCTCTTATATGCATAGGTTCCTTTTTTTCTTTACCTTTCCACTTACATTTCAGAGTGCAGTGCTCAACTGTTAAATTAAGGTGGAACATTTTTTCTTGATTGCCACGATCCTATTTAGAGATTTGAAGACATAACTTAAGAATTACATACGTTTATCTCAAGTGCATAATATATTATTACTCAACACATACTTATACTATATGCCCCCTTTTGGTTTCCGCGCGTTAAACCCCCCTACCCCCTACGCTCAGAAAATCCTGTTATTCTTGTTAAACCCCTAAACCAAGAAAGGCTCGACCAAACGCATCAAAGCTAACGAATTTTGGTGGTGTTAACTTATGCCATCACATATTATATATAACATACAAAATTTAATTACACTCTTTTTTTACACTAATATGTGGCCTAAAAATCTCGATTGAAAACATTAATAAAATCTCAATACTAAAATTTCGAATACAAATTA